TATCCTTCTTTCAAATATGAATACTACTAAGGTAATTTTCTTGTAGTTTTATAAAAAAAGCCAAAGCCCCGATCGGATTTGAACCGATGACTTAGGCCTTACCATGTCCTTACTCTACCACTGAGTTAAAGGGACCCATTTTATTGAATTCGTGAGTGGGTCACTATACTATCTAGTATGCGGGTCAAATATTATATGTAGATAAATAGATTTTATATAGCGAAGTCTAGTTAGATAAGTCCATATAGTAAACTTATAGCGGCGAGTGGCTTATTCTTAACTAGCAAGTCTAGGATAAAAGGCAAGGCTGTTTCAAAACCAACTTTCGTGAATTGCTTTTCTTGTATTGACTGGATCCCCATCAGAACGAACTTAACTTAATTGATCCATGCCCACCGCCTAATTCCCCATAGATTCCAGATATTTTTTGAATCATATGTGGACTAGATTCTACTGGTCCCCGACCTCAATTCTTAGAGAAAAAGGAATTTTCAATAACTTCTTGAGATTTCTTGTTTGTTCATTTCCTAGCTTAATGGGAAAGAGCGCTAGGGATATCTCATCTTACCAATGAGAGCGTAAAAAATGCAATTTCACCCGCCCCTTGACTCTTTCTTTTCGGACGGACCAATCACTCCCTCAAAGAAGCCTATCTTTCTTTTTGTATTCGTGCAATTTTTGTCTTTATTTTAGTAGAAAATTCATAGAAGCTAGATTTCTATAGACAAATAAAATGGAGAATCGAATGAATGAAACATGAATAGGAATGACGAATCCAAAATGAATAGAAAATCGTAAAAAACTGAAGGAGAATTTGGATCTCTTCATACCTATTATATTGACAATTTCCAAAAATCGTTCATATACTAAGTATCCATATACGAAGTATCCATATACGAAGTATCATAGCGGTTGAGCAAGCATGCCCCCATCGTCTAGTGGTTCAGGACATCTCTCTTTCAAGGAGGCAACGGGGATTCGACTTCCCCTGGGGGTAGGGTACTACGAAAAGAAGTTGGTCAGGGATTACCAATACACCTAAAATTGATTCTTCCTGGGTCGATGCCCGAGCGGTTAATGGGGACGGACTGTAAATTCGTTGGCAATATGTCTACGCTGGTTCAAATCCAGCTCGACCCAACAATTCACCAATCTACCATCTCATGGTAGAACCCCCTTCTTCTTCAGAAATACCTGATAGGGGGAATAAAAAAGAATCACATTTTCTGCTAGATCCCTTAGTTCCCTGGGATTGTAGTTCAATTGGTCAGAGCACCGCCCTGTCAAGGCGGAAGCTGCGGGTTCGAGCCCCGTCAGTCCCGACGAATCGAATAAGTACACCAATCCGACGCTCCTCTTTCTCGGAACGTGGGGCCTTGGGACAACATGTCATTCCCAAGGGGATTCGGTTCGGAGTTCTCGTCACTTCAACGAGGACTGATTGATTGGAGAAAGACAAATGTAGATTAGTCCAATGATTGGTTGGTAGCATTATTCTTAGAGTAAGTATTCCAAGAGATACTGAGTCTTCTTTTTGGATTGATCCCCATTCATGTAAGGAAACAAAGTCCGATCTCTTTCTCGAGCGCATCTCCACAGATGGAATTCGTTTCTTGTATAATACAAACTGAATTTAACAAAATCTCCCCTTCTGGCTCTTTTTTGTTTGTGTAAGCCTAATTACTAAATAGGAAGGTTACAACTCAATTGGATTCAAATTGGACACTGAGCTTTTGATAATGGAATTGAATCCTTTTTCCTTACTAGTTTTTCTATTTTTTCAGGGTCCTGTCGAAGAAAGAACAAACCCTACACTAAAATGAAAATAACGAAAATAGTGAATTTACTGAAATATTCCACCTTTTTCCCGAGACTCAGCTTTATCCCATTTCTTTGTAAAATGAGATCATTAAAAAATGGCGTTTAGAGCTTATCTTTTTCCGCTTTGCTTGTCTTGTTGTTTGTAACTAATGGAAAGGGATGGGTGGTGAGATGATACCCTATTTGATGATTGTACAAGGGAGACCTAAGATAGGTTATAGAAACTAAACAAGAGAAAAGAATGCTACATAATGCTAACTAAAGGAATTTTTGATTGGGTCGGGAATCTTTTTTTGGATTCGGTATGGATAAAAGATCTCCCTAGGTTATACTATTCAATTTTCGACGACGAATGGATTTGATCGCTTAGATAGTTTTATTCATGCTATTGATCCGAGTCAATCTCGTCGAGAGGTTATTCATTCAGTGAAGTTACATGTGCAAGATTGATTTTCTCTAGGGGATTAAATCCCGAGTTATTGTGAAAGAAAAAGGGATGAGATTATGGAAGTCAATATTCTGGCATTTATTGCTACTGCACTCTTCATTTTAGTTCCTACTGCTTTTTTACTTATTATTTATGTAAAAACAGTTAGTCAAAATAATTAATTATTTTGAATGAAACTTGATCTTATCAACTATTGATAAGATCAAATGAAAGGAATTCTCATTTTTCGTATTCTAATGAATAAATGAAATGGACGGGCTCGAATCGGCAGTCTTCTCTGAGATCTGAGAGTAGGGTAAGAAAGATTCATTGAGTTCTTTCTTACCGGACTGTATCTTAGTGGTTCTAATAAAGCTAGAGGTTTACTCTGGATCAATATACCATATTATCTTCATGGTAAATATTTATATTTATTTTGTATCTGGAATTGACAGAGGGCCCACTTCGATTTCTTTGATACATCTATTTGTTCCGATCAATCGGAAAAAAGCGTTTTACTTGTATAGAATACATTCCTTACACTAGAATTCAATGCAATTTGAAAATGAAGAGATCTTGATAGTAAATCGTTCTACAATGCATTTTGAACGATTTCTAAAAGAATTGATCCAGTTTGATTCCTCAACTCAATTAGTAGTACTTCTAGAGACCACTTCTTCCCCAGACTACAAGTGAAAGGGAAAATGAAAAAACTACCATTAAAGCAGCCCAAGCGAGACTTACTAGCTCCATGTGAATTATGTCCCCTATCTCTATGATAGAATTATTCGATTATTGCTCCCTAATAATAGTGGAATCAATGGTGCAGAGTCAAAAAGGGATTCTCACCGAAGACTGTTGAGGAACCAATTTCATAAATCCACTTCTAAAAAATTCCTCTATGATTTCGAATCGGCAAAGACTAAAGACAAGTAAAATAGGCTAGAAATACTAAGGCCGACTCTTTTTTTACTTTTTTAGGTAATAAAGTATAATCTAGATCGATCGCTATCGATGTCAAATAGTCAGGCGACACCCAGATTTGAACTGGGGAAAAAGGATTTGCAGTCCCCCGCCTTACCGCTCGGCCATGCCGCCAAAATCATCCAAAAACCTAATGAACATTTTTCATAGGAACTATAGATTTTTATAACATATCTTACCTACGGGGACTATAGAGCGTTATAACATATATTAGTCCCTCTAAACTCCAGAACGGAATCATAGAATTATCAGTAAATTATCACACTTCAATTTTCATTGAAGAAAAAATAGGTAAAAATGTCTCTCTTCTCTACAGAGGATTTTTTGAACAAAGGGTTGCCGGGGATTCGAACCCGGAACTGGTCAGATGGAGTTGAGAATTTTACCGGGAAAATAAGTCCCCATGGACGTTGAAAAGTTGTGCTAGTTGTTTTAGATAGGGAATGACTAATGAAACTTGCTAATATCGCACCTATTACCGCACCTCACGCATATATATTTAATTACATATATATAATTAAATATATAAAATATAATTAAATATATAAAAAATTGGCCATTAATAGACAATCTAAAAGGAAGCTATAAGTAATGCAACTATGAATCTCATGGAGAGTTCTATCGTGGCTAAAGATGAACGCTGGCGGCATGCGTAACACACAATTTTAAATAATCAAAAAACCTAGGGAGGGGATTATGAATTCTAACTTGTTTATGAAGAGAACCGATTCGGTCGTTGGGGTCGGACTCTATTCTGGATTTCGAACTACATTGGAAATTTGGCTACAATTGGGTAAGTGCATTTCGCTCTATAATGGGCCTCTGCATCTACCTAAAAGGAAATACCTTTGTTATACTAAAGGGGGGATACTACCCTCGGATAACAACGACAGGGACGTCTACGAAATGTTTTGCTTAATCTGCCTTGCAATGGGGCGTCGCGGGATCGTATCTACTCTCTTGAAAAAATACGCGTCGCGGAATGTCGCCGCCTCGGGGAGTATCATCGACTTTGCCAAAGCCGAAGGAGCCAACTGGCTTTCGAAAAGAAAAAATTTTTTTTTTCGAAATGCAAACTCTATTCGCGCAACAAAAGCTTGTCTTTGGGCCGAACTTCAATGCGCGCTGCTCGAAAGAGCGGATGAAACGCAGTATGATATCAGGGTTGGGTTTTGGTCTGGCGCCTGGAAACGTTTCCTCTTCGAAGGTGAGGAACCGTTTTCCAACCCCGCTTCCAACTTAGATTTGGTCGCTCGCGAATCTATACGAGACGCTCTACGAACCAACCTAAGAAACAAACCATACGCCATTCGAGAATATGTACCACATGTACATGCCTGGCTGCGAGTACGTATGGAATTTCTACACATGCTCCAAGTACTAGACGCGTGCGATGCGAAATATCAAAAATATCGCGCAGACTATCTCGTCGCGAGGGTAAAGAAAATACAATTTCGAGACCTGTATTGGTTCTTGCTCGGCTACGACGACTTTAGAAACTCCCATTTAGACCTTCTCAACGAAGAGCAATTTGTATCCGTATGTTTGAACCTTGTCGGCGAAAAGGTGTTTATCGACTGGTGTTTGGAACTTTATGATGCGGAAGAGTAATTTATAGATTTGGGTTTGGACTTTCTCGACGAAGAAGACGCCGAACAAAACACAAGAAAGAACCTTCTAGAAAATATGTCGATATTTTATTATAATGAAACACTATAATAAAATATCGACATAAATAACAAGTAAATCAATGGCGTAATTATATTTT